AATACCTACTATGTTAGAATAGTCATGTGGTATGTTCTCAGATTTTGCACGTGTAATACATGTTCCTTCTATTTCGCCAAGTAAAGCTCTTCGCATCGCAATCCCTATTGTGTCGGCTTGACCTTTCATAAGTGGCGATAGAATAAAGCGTCCATAATAAAGACGCTTACTGTCTCTTCTTGATTCAACACACTTCCACTGCAGTGTCCGAGTAGATACTTTGACTTTCTCTCGAACCATAGTAATTTTATTTGATCAGATTATTGAATCGTTTATTTCTCTTGAAACCTTTTCAGCCTTTATTTCATTTAGTTCTATACACGTCTTTTTTTAGGGGGTCTACAACCATTATGTGGCATAGGGGTTACATCTCGTACGAAACTTAAAAGTATACCGCTTCTACGAATAGCTCGTAATGCTGCATCTCTTCCCAGTCCAGGGCCTTTTATCCTTACTTCAGCTCGTTGCATACCTTGATCCACTACTGCTCGAATAGCATTTCCCGCTGCGGTTTGAGCAGCAAAGGGTGTTCCTCTTCTTGTACCCCTGAAGCCACAAGTACCTGCGGAGGACCAAGAAATCACCCGACCTCGTACATCTGTAACGGTCACAATGGTATTGTTGAAACTTGCTTGAACATGAATAACTCCCTTTGGTATTCTACGTATATTTTTACGTGAACCACTACGTGTATTTTTACGTGAACCAATTCTTAATATAGGTTTTGCCATATTTTTTCATTTCACAATAAATATATGGATATATCCATTTCATGTCAAAACGGACCTTTTTTTGCCAGCTCCTTGGAAGTGCCTTTTCCTTTAGTAATATTATCCTTGTCTTTGTTTATGCCTCGGGTTGGAACAAATTACTATAATTCGTCCCCTCCTACGGATTAGTCGACACTTTTCACAAATTTTACGAACGGAAGCCCTTATTTTCATAGTTGTTATTCCTTAATTCTCTGAATATACTTATTGTTGGACGAAAAAAAGGTTTCTTGATATTTTTTAATCTTGAATTGTATCTTCGTGAAAGGCATGTTTCAATTGAAAAAAACCACTTACCCATTTGAATTCTTGTTATAGGGTCTATAAAGTGGCTGTCCCCTGATTAACTTATACCTATACCTAAGAACTTACTAAAAATTTTAGTTTTTTTCCTAAAGGTATACCTCTAAAAAAATAAAAAAATATGTCGAATCCTTTCAGAAGCATGACCAAAAATCAAACAAATCTTTACTTTAGTATTTAAAAAAAATCGACCCGTGCCGTTCGGAAGTGATTCAGAAAGAAAACTTTCATTAATTCATTTTTTTATTTAATTTCATTCGAGGTGAAATATTCTAAGCAGGGGTGGTATTACACAACCCCCCTTTTTTTCACAAATGGTAAGTTCCGGATATCCAATTTTTATATTAGAAGGATTACCATATATAACACAAAATTTCTCCACCGATTCTTTTTAATCGAGCTTCTCGGTCTGTCATTATACCTTGAGAAGTAGAAAGGATTACAATTCCTATTCCGCCTAAAATTCGTGGAATTCGTTGAGAGTTAGAATAGATTCGTAGACCCGGTCGACTTATTCTCTTTAAATTTAAAATAGTTTTATAGGATTCTTTCTTATTTCGTCTATGTCTTAGGGTTAAAATAAAAAAATATTGGTTGTTTTCGCGATGTTTCCTTACGTTATCGATAAAACCCTCTCGTAAAAGTATTTTAACAATGCTTGCGGTGATGTTCGTCGATCCTATCCGAACCATTCCTTTTCTATTCATGTCAGCATTTCGTATAGAGGTTATTATATCAGCAATAGTGTCTTTACCCATGATAAGTTAAAATTACTTATTGTTCTAGAATTTTGATATAATCAACATGTTCTTTTTCTTTTATTTATATATAGATATAGACGAATTATATATTAATATATGAATTAAATTATTAATATTTGATTATTAAGGATATATGCGTGATACACAATCTATTAATTAATTTTATTTCAATACCTTTTTTTTAATCCTATATTAACTATCAATATTTAGTTATTATAATACCTCAGGAGCTAATGAAACTATTTTAGTAAAGTTTAATTGTCTCAATTCCCGTGGGATCGCCCCAAAAACTCGAGTTCCTTTTGGATTTCCTTCTTGATCAATAACAACTGCGGCATTGTCATCATATCGTATTATCGTCCCATTGTTACGTTTAAGTTCTTTACAAGTACGTACAATTACAGCTCTGATCACTTCGGATCTTTCTAGAGGAGTATTTGGTATTGCTTCTTTGATTACAGCAACAATAACGTCACCAATATGAGCATATCGGCGATTACTAGCTCCTATTATTCGAATACACATCAATTCTCGAGCCCCGCTGTTGTCTGCTACATTCAAATAGGTTTGTGGTTGAATCATATCATTTTTTTATCTCTTCTTTTAATGCAAAGGACGAAGTCAAAAAATATTGTTTGTCAAAAAAAGAAAACTTATAATCTTTTTATCCTTAAATGTTATTTAGCTTTTTCATTCTATATTCCTATTCAGAAATAATGAATTGGGTTTTTATAGGCATTTTTGATGCCGCTATTGAAATAGCTTTTCTGGCTATATTTTCGGGTACACCACCCATTTCATAAAGGATTTTACCCGGTTTAACCACAGCTACCCAATACTCTGGCGATCCTTTTCCAGAACCCATACGTGTTTCCGCAGGTCTTACTGTAACTGGTTTGTCTGGAAATATACGTACCCAAATGTTTCCACCACGTCGTACATTTCGTGTCATTGCTCGTCGCCCTGCTTCTATTTGTCTAGATGTGATCCAAGCGGGTTCAAGTGTTTGAAGAGCATATCTGCCAAAACAAATACGATTCCCACGAGAAGATATTCCTTTTAGTCTTCCTCGATGTTGTTTACGAAATCTGGTTCTTTTTGGGTTATAGTTGATGGGTTTTTTATAAATTAGAAATTCCATCTCTACTACAGAACTGAACGTGAGAGTTTCTTCTCATCCAGCTCCTCGCAAATAAAAGGACTAAAAAAGCTTGTATTAAGATATAGATGTAGTTAATGATTAATCCTATATAATCATGGTATTTTTTTTTCATCTGATCTCTTCTAAATTTGTGTATGTCTTTTTCGAAATGGAATCCAAGATGAATTCTATTGATTTTTAAATAACGTAATATCATCATCTCGAATGTCGTTTTTGTTAGAGTTAGAATATTCTAACAAATCCTTATTTTCTTTTATCTTTTGCATTTTTTTTTATTGAAAAAAAAAAATACAACTTTTTCGCTGGCGAATATTTACTCTTTCACTATCCATTTAAGTTTGATGTTTATCCCACTAGGTCTCAGAATAAAAATAAGAATAGATAATAAAGTTTCTGGTTTATTCCGCCATCCTGTCCAATGAATTACTAAGATTTGTTTTTCACTATAATCCTATATATTCAATTCATGGGTTCCGTCGTTCCCATCGCTTCTTGATTAATCATTAGGCCCGAATTCTACAATAGAGCTCGTACATGAAATTGTTAATTTCATTTTTTAATTTGTTTTTGAGTCAATTTTCTCAGTTTTTATTGGCTCAAGGCTCTTAATTTTTTGTTTTCGGAACAGATTTATCTAATTATTATAAATCAATCTGTATTGATGCTTTATTACATTGCTTTTCTTACAGCGACCTCATAGACTTTCCAATTTGGAATCATATATCATTAATATTAAATTTTGTCTCTCTTTCTTTCATCCTTCCGTTTATCCGCATACTTTTCGATTACCTTTCATAACTTATAATCATATCATAACTTATAATCATATTTCTTTATTCTTTTTTTTTCAGTTGCTACAATGATATGATCAGCCTATCATATCTTGACTTCTTTTTTTTGATCCAGATAATGCGAAGCAATGAGTTGCTTAGGTTATTTATTAATGCTATAGTTATTAGTTGCTCTTATAGGTAAGTTCTTTTTTTATTTTTTTTTTTTTTTTTAATCTAATCGAATCCTAAATCAACGAGTCACACACTAAGCATAGCAATTATATCAAAGGAGTTTTGATGGAAATTTTTATTCACCCTTATAGAATTACTTATTTTTTTCTTAAACATAAAAAAGAAGACTGCAATTTTTTTATTACTGTATAGTGTTATACTACAATAATTTTCGTTTTTTCTCGTTGGATAAAATGTAAAGACAAATAAAGTTTTTTTATTCTTCGTCTACGAATATCCAAATTTTTATTCCTAAGACCCCATAAATAGTTCGAACTGTATAGGAACAATAATCAATTTTAGCTTCAATTGTTTGTAAAGGAACTCTGCCTTCTCTGATCCATTCAACACGTGCAATTTCTTTTCCGTCGATACGTCCTGCAATTTGTACTTGAATTCCTTTTGTATTCGCCTGTTCAGTTAATTCAATAGCTTTTTTCATTGCTTTTCTAAAAGAAACGCGATTTTTTAATTGGCCGGCTATAAATTCTGCAAGAATATTAGGATGTCCATACGGATTAGAAATTCTGGTAATAGCAATGTTGAGTTTTTTATTGACACAATTAAGTTCTTTTTGAACATTAATCTGTAATTCTTCGACTCTTCGGGGTTTATCTTCAATTAATAATTTAGGAAATCCCATATAGATTATGATCTGAATGAGATCGATTCTTTTTTGAATTTCGATACGTGCAATTCCCTCCATACCAGAGGATATTCTTATATTTTTTTGGACATAATTTTTAATAAAGTCTCGGATTTTTTTATCTTCTTCTAAACCTTTAGAATACTTTTTTGGTTGGGCAAACCAAAGAGAATGATGACTTTGGGTTGTACCAAGTCTGAAACCAAGTGGATTTATTTTTTGTCCCATAGGCCTCCAGTATCATAACATGTTATATTTATGTTTTCATTGCTGCATCCAGGTTTTTTTAAATACATTAAATATTCTTCATATTGTTGATAGAAGGATAGATCTTCCAATACGATAGTTATATGA